TAAGCATAACAGACATTTTGTTCTTGGAGATAAGATAATTGCATTTTGATTGAGTTATTAATATGAAGAAAAAATGAAGAAAGTAAGGTAGAAAAAATTCTTCTTTTTCATTGAATTCACCCAATCAAAACCCCTCCCATTCTCAAATAGAATAGAAGAAATTCGGCTTTCATACAATATCTTAATTGAATTATATGTAATGATCAATAAATTCCATTTTATTCTCTATTTTTATTCTATCTAAACCTATCAAAATCTTAGCAAGAATATATTCTCTAAATTTCATATTTAGACTGGAATTGACGATTAACCAGTACTAGTATTATTCTTTATTAGTGTCGAATAGAAATTTAAATGGGGCGTGGCCAAGTGGTAAGGCAACGGGTTTTGGTCCCGGTATTCGGAGGTTCGAATCCTTCCGTCCCAGATGATATGTCATTCTAAATCTAAATTTGATTAGAATAAGATTCTTGTGAACAACTTTCTGTTTATGTTTAAAGGCCTAGAGAATAGAATGTGATTCTTTTTTCTTTATTAATGATTATTCTATAAATAAATCTTTTTTTCTCACAAACTCGAATTAAATCGAGTTCAAATGATATGGAGAGGCGCCTAAAATCTATTTTATTTGTAATCCAAGTAATATAATATAAAGTACAATTCAAGGATTTGAATTCAAAAATCGAGTGGGTTGGTTTTGATTATATGTTTAGTTTGCTCCTATTGAATATTGAAGAAAGATATTTACCTCGAAAAATTGTCCATCCGATATTGAATTTTCAACGATGCATATACTTTTTGTGCGAAAGAACACATCTTTCTTCGATCTTATTTTATATTTTTTTGAATTCATTTTGTGCATCTTTTAATTTCAGGAGTTATTGGTACTTTAATTGAATTCAATTAAAGAGATTTCCTTTCCTTCTTTCTTAAGGATGGGTTAGAGTAAAATAATAAAAAGAACGGGAGTACTAATCTATACTTATTTTTATTTGGCTTTGTACCTATATAAGCTAGTCAGCATCTCGAATAAATGAAAGGGATACCTTTTATTTAGTTATTATTTTTTTTTTTTTCATTCTTGAGGGGTATATCGAAGTTAATTAGTAAGGGCAAGTATTAAGTAAAATATTTTTGTCTGTTCGAATTTCATTAATAAACAATAAAATTACGCCATCCATTTTATTTTAACTTTTCTTTTAGGTATTTCGTGTTTGATAATTTTAAAAATCTTACATTTATACTATTATAGTATAACGATAAAATTGGGGTTACGTTGAATTTGTGCTAAAACCTCTTCAGAAAGATTTCTATTCATCTATCTAGAAGAAAGGTGATCAATTCCTATGTACCGAATGAACCAATGATTATTCATGATTCCATAATTGAATCAATTCCATACCGGTTCCAAATTATAGAAATGTTATGGTAAAACTTCGTTTGAAACGATGTGGTAGAAAGCAACGTGCGGCTTGAAACACATGATCCGTTGTGGATTCTTACATCCACCATTTTATATAAGAATGAAGGTGCTCTTGGCTCGACATCATTTCTATTTACTTTACTGGAAACCTCCTTGGGTTGTAATGTAAATAGTCCATGATGGAGCTCGAGTAGAAAATATTGATTCATTTCTCAGGGGCAAAGATCTAGGGTTAATACCAATCAATAAATTGGAACAACTTCGTAAGTATATCTTCGATAAAGAAATTGAAAGGGTTTCACGTTTCTAAATCTACAATAAAATTTCGTAGAATTGAAAAAACCTTTTTTATGCAAAGTGTATTAGATGAGAATCACCCTTTTTAATGATTCTTTACTATAAATCAATCCCAAAAAGGGTATGTTGCTGCCATTTTGAAAGGATTAAGAATCACCGAAGTTATGTCTAAACCCAATGATTTAAAACAAAGATAAAGGATCCAAAAACAAGAAAAGACCTTTTCCATTGTTTCCATAACTGGACCATAATAAAAATGAAAATAGATTTGAAACGAAACAAAAATAAAGGGAGTTTAAAGACCACTCAATAAATGAAATGCGTAAAAATTTTCCTTTGCGCCACGTGAGGGTTATCTAACTTGAGTTATGAGTAGAAATGATTTTTTCAGTAAGGAAGAATTAAAAAAAGAGGGATTTAAACCATAATCTAATTCATTTAACCATCTTATACACCTTTTTTTTGATTGTATGTAATAAAAAAACTTTGAATCATTTTTTCGCGAGCCGTACGAGGAAAAAACTTCCTATACGTTTCCAAGGGGGGTTATTCATTTACATCTATCCCACTGAGCCGTCTATCGAATTGTTGCAATTGATGTTCGGTCCCGAAGAGAAGGAAGAGATCTTCGGAAAGTTGGTTTTTATGATCCGATAAAGAATCAAATTGATTTAAATGTTCCTGCTATTCTATATTTCCTTGAGAAAGGTGCTCAACCTACAGAAACAGTTCAGGATATTTTAAAGAAAGCGGAGATTTTTAAGGAACTTCACTTTAATC